CGATTATCTAATAAATCACTTAATGAAAGTAGATTCTCTTTCCATTCATTTAAAAACTTCCACGATCCCCTTCCCGAACCAAACATGAATCTTTCGATTCATTTGGCTCTCACGCTCAATTACTTATTTATGATAAATTCCCATATCTTTTTTTGAATGTAATGAGCCTATCCTCTATTCTCTCTTCATATTCCAAAAAACTATCGAAACTAATTACTAATCCAAAACCAAAATAGTCGGAGGACTCTTCTGACCAAACAAAAATATGTAATTGTCAGCAAAGTTGTTTCTTTTTTTTTCAATCCAAAAAGTTTTTCTTTCTTTATACACAATACATAGGTCGTCGATTCGGCATTGGATAAAAAGGGGATGAAATCCCCATTTTGATAATAAGTGGTTCAAATCATTTTATCCATATGAGTGTTCTATATCGATAAACTATTCGTTTTGAAAGCATCTCTATATTACAATTAATATAGTGGTAGAAAGAGTACCATGCCGCGTCTGGACTTCAAACGATTTAGCTTTAACCATGTTTAATGGTCCCACATTATTGGTTGATAGAGAATCAAAGTGGATTTACCAACGAATCACGAAATGCTATGGTTCTTACATATGATTTATGAATTTATTCAGAAGTCATTCGTGCGATCATGCACCTTTCTTTCCTAGTTCTAACGGAAAAAGTACAACTGGTCGTATCCAGCCTATTCTTGAAATAAACAACTCGCACACACTCCCTTTCCAAAAAAGATCAATACCCCAAGCACTACACTTAGATTTATTAGATTTGTTGCTAAAATATCGGTATTAAACCCGAAACTCCCGGCAGACGGCCAGTGGCCCAAAGAAAGGAAAGAATCGGTTACATTTTTCATATGATCTCCTCTTATAGATAGACTAAAAAAAAAAAAAGATTTTTCATATTTCTAAGATTAAACAAAAGGATTCGCAAATAAAAGTGCTAATGCTACAACCAGGCCATAAATTGTTAAAGCTTCCATAAAAGCTAAACTAAGCAATAAAGTACCTCGTATTTTTCCCTCCGCCTCGGGCTGTCTCGCGATACCTTCTACAGCTTGGCCCGCAGCAGTACCTTGACCAACTCCCGGTCCAATAGAAGCAAGCCCTACAGCCAATCCAGCAGCAATAACGGAAGCGGCAGAAATCAGTGGATTCATGATAAGTTCCTCGTACGAAAAAAAAAAAAAAGAAATGGTTAATGATACAATCAACCGATTAATTATAACTTCATTATTCCATCACTACGATTCATCCAGTCGAAGTAACTACGAACTTCAATTGAAGTAATAATTTTATTAAATGATTAAAACTACTTTACTTCGATATCTCTTTTTTAGTTCCTATCGACAAAGTATTTGCGAATCCATACGACTTTCGTTCGTCCGTTTCTTTGTTCCGAACCATTCGTTGAATTCTTCGATCTTTTTCTTGATTTCATCCCTTTATTCATTCAATTTACAGTCACGGATGAGACGGAAGGACTTCTATTGGAATCCCCATTTAAATTTACAGGCAATATCTTTACTTCATATAGAACTAGTCAATATCTAATATCACATATACATGTCTTTCTTCCATAACGTAAACCAACTCTTTATTCATCTTAGATTCAATCGGATTCCAGAATCATGCGTCGAAACAAGTTGACTTATAGCATAGCTATTAAATTACATATGCCTAGTTCGACCCCCCCCCTCTCCGATCTGAACCAACCTGAATCCCGTTTTTGTAAATTCTTTGCTCTCCTCGCTTTTCTTTATGATTATCCCGCACGGATACAATCTAAATGGACAAATTGATTAGGCCGAATCATTGGATAGAAATATCGTTATTTGATTAATCTAAGTTCATGCAATTTCTTATTTATGAAAATTTTCTTTTGGTCAATCGCTGAAGAAAATAAGCTGAAAGGGGAATCGTTCTATAGAACATCCCCTTTTTCTTTAATCACACATCGTAAACCACAAGAATTCTTATTCAAATTACGACTCCGAATATTTAATATTCGGATTTGGCTGACCCGTATAAAACGAATATTCATTGAGGAGAGGTATGATATAAGTGGACCAACCAGGAATTTTAGGAAAAAGATCTTTTAGATCTCTTTCCCCCCTTTTTTTTACAATTCTCTACTCTAATATCGTAATCTTTTTTGCTATAACTCTAGATTTTAGATAGTGAGTTGTATATTTTTATTTCCTAATTTTCTTTTTTGGGGCTGCGCATACGTTGCCTTGCGCTAAGCTAAAAAAAAGAATCTTTCGAAAACTAGTCAATGATGGCCCTCCATGGATTCACCTATATAAGCCGCGGCTAAAGTTGCAAAAATCAGAGCTTGAATACCACTTGTAAATAATCCAAGGAACATGACAGGTATCGGAACCACTAAAGGTACTAAAGAAACAAGAACAACAACTACTAATTCATCAGCTAATATATTTCCGAAAAGTCGAAAACTAAGTGACAAAGGCTTTGT